TTTTATCCAAACATTAATTGGTCGTGTATTAGCCGATGATATATATATGGGCACGCGCTGTATTGCCACTAGAAATCAAGACGTTGGGATTGGACTTGTAAATCGATTCATAACCTTTCGAGCACAACCAATAGCTATTCGAACTCCTTTTACTTGTAGGAGTGCATCTTGGATCTGTCGATTATGTTATGGCCGGAGTCCTACTCACGGCGACTTGGTTGAATTGGGAGAAGCTGTAGGTATTATTGCAGGCCAATCGATTGGAGAACCGGGTACTCAATTAACATTAAGAACTTTTCATACCGGCGGAGTATTCACGGGGGGTACTGCAGAACATGTGCGAGCTCCTTCTAATGGAAAAATCAAATTCAATGAGGATTTGGTTCATCCGACACGTACACGTCATGGACATCCCGCCTTTCTCTGTTCTATAAACTTGTACGTAACTATTGAGAGTGAAGATATTCGACATAATGTAAATATTCCACCCCAAAGTTTTCTTTTAGTTCAAAATGATCAATATGTAGAATCAGAACAGGTGATTGCTGAGATTCGCGCGGGAACATCCACTTTGAATTTTAAAGAGAAGGTTCGAAAACATATTTATTCTGACTCAGACGGAGAAATGCACTGGAGCACCGATGTGTATCATGCACCCGAATTTACATACGGCAATGTTCATCTATTACCAAAAACAAGTCATTTATGGATATTATTAGGAAGGCCGCGCAGATCCAGTCTAGTTTCACTTTCGATCCACAAGGATCAAGATCAAATGGGTGCGCATTCTCGTTCTGTCAAGAGAAGATCTACTTCTAACCTTTCAGGAACGAAGGATCCGCCGAGAGAAAAATCGGATTTTTCGGGTAAAAAAGAAGATAGGATTCCTGATTATTCAGACCTTAGTCGAATTATATGTGCTAGTCGTTGTAATCTCGTAGATCCGGTCATTCTCTACCGGAATTCTGATTTATTCTCAAAGAGGCGAAGAAATAGATTCATCATTCCACTCCAACCGATTCAAGAACGCGAGAACGAACTAACGTCCCCTTCAGATATCTCAATTGAAATCCCCGTCAATGGCATTTTCCGTAGAAATAGTATTCTTGCTTATTTGGATGATCCTCGATACAGAAGAAAGAGCTCGGGTATTACTAAATATGGGACTCTAGAAATGCATTCAATCGCCAAAAAAGAGGATTTGATTGAGTATCGAGGAGGCAAGGAATTTAGGCAAAAATACCAAATGAAAGTAGAAAGGGTAGATCGGTTTTTTTTTATTCCCGAGGAAGTGCATATATTACCAGGATCTTCTTCCATAATGGTACGGAACAATAGTATAGTTGGGGCAGATACACAAATTACTTTAAATATAAGAAGCCGGGTAGCCGGGTTGGTCCGAGTGGAGAGAAAAAAAAAAAGAATTGAACTTAAAATATTTTCTGGAGATATACATTTTCCTGGAGAGACAGATAAGATATCCCGACATAATGGCGTTTTGATACCACCAGGAACAGGAAAACAAAATTCCAAGGAATCCAAAAGGGGGAAAAATTGGATCTATGTTCAACGGATCACACCTAGTAAGAAAAAGTATTTTGTTTTGGTTCGTCCTGTCGTCACATATGAAATAACGGACGGTATAACTTTAGGAACGCTTTTCTCGCCGGATCTGTTGCAGGAAAGGGATAATGTGAAACTTCGAGTTGTCAATTATATCCTTTCTGGAAATGGTAAACCAATTAGAGGAATTTCTGATACAAATATTCAATTAGTTCGGACTTGTTTAGTATTGAATTGGGACCAAGACAAAAAAAGTTCTTCTAGTCAAGAAGCCCGTGCGTCCTTTGTTGAAATAAGGGCAAATGGTTTGATTCAACATTTCCTAAGAATCGACTTGCTGAAATCCACTATTTCATATATCGGAAAAAGGAATGATCCCTCAGGCTCAGGGTTGCTCTCGGATAATGGATCAGATTGCACCAATATCAATCCGTTTTCTTCCATTTATTCCAAGGCAAGGATTCCACAATCCCTTAACCAAAATCAAAGAACTATTCATACGTTGTTGAATAGAAATACGGGATTCCAATCGTTAATAATTTTGTCATCATCGAATTGTTTTCGAATGGGTCCATTCAACGATATAAAATATCACAATGTGATAAAAGAATCAATTCAAATTACAAAAGATCCTGTAATTCCAATTAAGAATTCGCTGGGGCCTTTAGGAACAGCCTTTCTAATTACGAATGTTTATTCATTTTACCATTTAATAACTCATAATCCGATCTTGGTAAATAATTATTTACAACTTGACAATTTAAAACAGACTTTTCAAGTATTTCAATTTAAATATTATTTAATCGACGAAAATGAGAAAATTTATAACCCCGGTCGGTGCAGTAACATTATTTTCAATTTGAATTGGTATTTTCTCCATGCCAATTATTGTCAAGAAACATCTACAATAATGAGTCTTGGGAAATTTATTTGTGAA